TCACACAAGTATTCAATTAGTTCGGACTTGCTTAGTATTGAATTGGGACCAAGAACAAAATGGTTCTATAGAAGAGGTTCATGCTTCCTTTGTTGAGGTAAGGGCAAATGATCTAATTCGCGATTTCATAAGAATTGAGTTAGTCAAGTCCACTATTTCGTATACCGGAAAAAGGTATGATAGGGCAAGTTCCGGATTGATTCCCGATAATGGATTAGATTGCACCAATATCAATCCTTTTTATTCCAAGGCGAAGATTCAATCACTTAGCCAACATCAAGGAACTATTGGTATGTTGTTGAATCGAAATAAGGAATGCCAATCTTTGCTAATTTTGTCATCATCCAATTGTTCTCGAATTGGTCCATTCAATAGTTCGAAATATAACAATGTGACAAAAGAATCGGATCCCCTAATTCCAATTAGGGATTATTTAGGTCCCTTAGGCGCTATTGTACCTAAAATATCAAATTTTTATTCATCTTACCATTTAATAACTCATAATCAGATCGTGTTAAAGAAATATTTGCTACTTGACAATTTGAAACAGATTTTCCAAGTACTTCAAGTACTTAAATACTGTTTAATAGATGAAAATAGAAGGATTTATAATCCCGATCTATGCAGTAACATCATTTTGAACCCATTCCATTTGAATTGGTGCTTTCTCCATCATGATTATTGTGAAGAGACATCGATCAAAATTAGCCTTGGACAATTTATTTGTGAAAATGTATGTCTATTTAAATACGAACCACACGTAAAAAAATCTGGTCAAATTTTAATTGTTAATGTCGACTTTTTAGTTATAAGATCGGCTAAGTCTTATTTGGCTACTCCTGGAGCAACTGTTCATGGTCATTATGGGAAAATCCTTTACGAAGGAGATACATTAGTTACATTTATATATGAAAAATCGAGATCTGGTGACATAACGCAAGGTCTTCCAAAAGTAGAACAAATCTTAGAAGTGCGTTCGATTGATTCAATATCGATGAACCTCGAAAGGAGAGTTGAAGGTTGGAACGAGCATATACCAAGAATTCTTGGGATCCCCTGGGGGTTTTTGATTGGAGCTGAGCTAACCATAGCCCAAAGTCGTATCTCTTTGGTTAATAAGATCCAAAAGGTTTATCGATCCCAGGGGGTACAGATCCATAATAGACATATAGAGATTATTGTACGTCAAGTAACATCAAAAGTGTTGGTTTCAGAAGATGGAATGTCTAATGTTTTTTCGCCTGGAGAATTAATCGGATTGTTGCGAGCGGAACGAGCAGGGCGCGCTTTGGACGAATCGATCTGTTATCGGGCAATCTCATTGGGAATAACAAGAGCGTCTCTGAATACTCAAAGTTTCATATCCGAAGCAAGTTTTCAAGAAACCGCTCGAGTTTTAGCAAAAGCTGCTCTACGAGGTCGTATTGATTGGTTGAAAGGCCTGAAAGAGAACGTTGTTCTGGGGGGGATTATACCTGTTGGTACCGGATTCCAAAAATTTGTGCACCGTTCAAGGCAAGACAAAAACATTTATTTGGAAATCAAAAGAAAAAATCTATTCGAGTTAGAAATGAGAGATATTTTGTTACACCATAGAGAATTATTTTGTTCTTACGCGACAAACAATTTCCATGAGACAAATTTACATGAGACATCAGAACAATCATTTATGCGATTTAATGATTCCTAAGAGCGGATTCATTTTCACTTTAACTATCTTTTAACTATACTGGTCTGATTATTGATTTGGTAATAAATAAAATAAGTAATTAAAAAAATTTATGGTTTGCGCCGTGTATCAATGGTCAATCCCCGGTAGAAGGTTCCATCGGAACAATTTTTTATTTCAAGGTACCTCGTCTCTTTGTTAATAATACGAAAAAGAAAAAACAAAAAGGAAGTGTGGGAAAAAATGACAAGAAGATATTGGAACATCAATTTGGAAGAGATGATGGAAGCAGGAGTTCATTTTGGTCATGGTACTAAGAAATGGAATCCTAGAATGGCCCCTTACATTTCTGCAAAGCGTAAAGGTATTCATATTACAAATCTCGCTAGAACTGCTCGTTTTTTATCAGAAGCCTGTGATTTAGTTTTTGATGCAGCAAGTAGGGGAAAAAACTTCTTAATCGTCGGTACCAAAAATAAAGCATCGGATTCAGTAGCATCAGCTGCAATAAGGGCTCGGTCTCATTTTATTAATCAAAAATGGCTCGGTGGTATGTTAACGAATTGGTCCACTACGGAAACGAGACTTTATAAGTTCAGGGACTTAAGAGCAGAAGAAAAGATGGGGAAACTCAACCGTCTCCCCAAAAGAGATGCAGCAATGTTGAAGAGAAAATTATCTACCTTGCAAACATATCTCGGTGGGATCAAATATATGACGGGATTGCCTGATATTGTGATCATCGTTGATCAGCAAGAAGAATATACGGCTCTTCGAGAATGTGCCATTTTGGGGATTCCAACGATTTGTTTAATCGATACAAATTGTGACCCAGATCTTGCAGATATTTCGATTCCAGCCAACGATGACGCTATAGCTTCAATTCGATTGATTCTTAACAAATTAGTATCCGCAATTTGTGAAGGTCGTTCTAGCTATATAAGAAATCGTTGATTATGATTAAGAATAATAAAATTAGTTAATGTTAATTATTGGGCAACTCCATAGATTTATTGGATCGGTTACTTTTTTTTTTTTTTTAATAGATAAAAAAAAAGAACTGGGGATATTGATATATATTATGATGTTATGTGATTTCTTGGTATCCTAAATATATGATTAATGATTCAAGTTGGTGAGTTGAGAAAGAAATGGTTGAATCAAACTAATTCCTTTTTTGAAGTTCAATTTCTATCAGAGGACAATATGAATGTTATACCATGTTACATTAAAACACTCAAGGGGTTATACGATATATCGGGTGTAGAAGTAGGCCAACATTTCTATTGGCAAATAGGAGGTTTACAAATCCATGCCCAAGTACTTATCACTTCTTGGGTCGTAATTGCTATCTTGTTAGGTTCAGCCATCATAGCTGTTCGGAATCCACAAACCATTCCGACCGACGGTCAGAATTTCTTTGAATATGTCCTTGAATTTATTCGAGACTTGAGCAAAACCCAGATTGGAGAAGAATATGGACCCTGGGTTCCCTTTATTGGAACTATGTTCCTATTTATTTTTGTTTCTAATTGGTCAGGTGCCCTTTTACCTTGGAAAATCATACAGTTACCTCATGGGGAGTTAGCTGCGCCCACGAATGATATAAATACTACTGTTGCTTTAGCTTTACCCACGTCAGTGGCATATTTTTATGCAGGTCTTACCAAAAAAGGGTTGGGTTATTTCGAGAAATACATCAAACCAACTCCAATACTTTTACCAATTAACATCCTAGAAGATTTCACAAAACCCTTATCTCTTAGTTTTCGACTTTTCGGGAATATATTGGCTGATGAATTAGTAGTTGTTGTTCTTGTTTCTTTAGTCCCTTCAGTAGTTCCTATACCTGTCATGTTTCTTGGATTATTTACAAGTGGTATTCAAGCTCTTATTTTTGCAACGTTAGCCGCGGCTTATATAGGCGAATCCATGGAGGGTCATCATTGACTAGTTTTCTAAATAGTCTTTTTTTTTAGCTTATCCCAATTCATGCATGGTTCAAGATAATCTGCTTGGTTGGAGAACATAATAGATATAAATACGTATGAATATATGACCTAGAGTCGTAGGAGAGAAGATGAACGATATTACGGAATTGTAAAAAAAAAAGATGGGTTGGGGAGGTCACACTAGATGTATGTAATGTCTATAAGTCCAGCCACTTTTTGTGTGGGTTTCGAGGAATGATTCTATAATCCGATTCAATATAAAATGTGGCCAGTTTACGTTATGGAAGAAAGAAATGTATATGTAATATGTATATGTAATATTAGATATTCACTAGTTATATAGTCCTATCTATATATAAATAGAAGTCCTTATGCCTTACCTATATACTAACTAACTATATATATATCTAACTATATGCTATATATATGTAATATATATATAGCAATATATATAGATAGCAATATATATAGCAAAATAAAAAAATATATATATATATATATATATATATATATATATGTATTGATATACATATTGATATCGTTATATTGATATATTGATATCGTTGATATCGATCATATTGATATCCATTGCATATATTGATGATTGCATATATTGATTTGATTGCAGTTTACTGCATTTAGATTAGATGGATTACAAGATAAGTCAAGTCCTTTCTTCTGTTTCATTTGTGATTGTGTATTGGATGAAAAAACAGATGAACTCAAGGATATAGAAGAGTAAAGAACGAAGGATGGAATGAAAGAATGGTTGGAAAGAAAGAAATGCAATAACTAGAGCCATATGTATATGGATTTACAAAAACTTCATCATGGGTAGAAACAAAAAATGAGATATCGAAGTAGTTCTGACGATTCAGTAATATTATCATTAGTTTTTAGTTACTCCGACCCAATAGATCTTAATGATAAAATTAAGTAATAATTCATTGGTTGATTGTATCATTAACCATTTCTTTTTTTTTTGGTGTGAGGAACTTACCATGAATCCACTGATTTCTGCCGCTTCCGTTATTGCTGCTGGATTGGCTGTAGGACTTGCTTCTATTGGACCCGGAGTTGGTCAAGGTACTGCTGCAGGCCAAGCTGTAGAGGGTATTGCGAGACAACCAGAAGCAGAGGGTAAAATACGAGGTACTTTATTGCTTAGTCTAGCTTTTATGGAGGCTTTAACAATTTACGGACTGGTTGTGGCATTAGCGCTTTTATTTGCGAATCCTTTTGTTTAATCCTAGAAATGTAAAAAAGTACCTTAGATTACATACTTATTTTACTTTTTTTCTTTATTAACTTGAAATTAAATTGTCGTTTGCTTCTTCGAATTATATCAACACTTTACTCCTATAATTACTTATTTGTTGAGACTACAGGAAGGACTGCTTTGAGGATGAGGAATTACCAGATCACTCGCTTTCTTCCTTCCCGTCCTTAGCTTAGTACAATGGAAACCTTTTTCCTTTTAGGAAACGTTTCCACAAACGATATATTTCACAATTGAAATGAGACCTAAGACCTAACCTAAATGAAATTACTAGATTTAATCTATTCCCATTAAAAAGGGGGAAATTCAATTAAAAATAAATAAATTGATCGAAAAAGAAAGGGGCGAGCGAAGTAATAGAAAAAGAATTTTGTTCTTTGTCAGTCCTATCTATAAGAGGAAAGCATATGAAAAATGTAACCGATTCTTTCGTTTTCTCACGCCATTGGCCATCCGCCGGGGGTTTTGGGTTTAATACCGATATTTTAGCAACAAATCTAATAAATCTAAGTGTAGTGATTGGTGTATTGATTTTTTTTGGAAAGGGAGTGTGTGCGGGTTGTGTATTTCAAGAATAGGTTGGATCCATCCGGCTGCACTTTACTTTATTTATAGTTATTTATAGTTATAGTATATTTAGGATAAATAGGAAAAAAGGTGCACGATCTCGACGAATTACTTCTGAATAAATTCAAAAATCATATGTAAGAACCATAGCATTTCGTGACTTATTGGTAAATCAACTTTGATTCTCTATCAACCAATAATGTGAGACCATTAACATGGTTAAAGCTAAACTGTTTGAAGTCCAGGCAAAACATGGTACTCTTTCTACGACTACATTAGTACTGAAATGTTTTCAAAATGAATAGTTGGTAATTTATCTGATATAGAACACTCATATCGATAAAAGGATTTGAACCATTTACTAGAAAGAAAAGGGCACTCTGCCTTTTTTATCCAATGCCGAATCGACGACCTATGTATAAAAAAAGAGGAATTTTTGGATTTGAAGAAAAAAGGAAAAAATAGAATTCCAAATTCTAAATTTTTAAAATGAATTTAATTAAATAAAATTTAATTAAATTAAGAACAAATACAAATAAAGAAACAACTTTGCTGACAATTATTGATTTTTATCTGGTCGGAAGAGTCCTCCTAATATTTATTCTGGTCTTGTATCAGTTTAGATATCTTTGAATACAAACAGAAAAGAGAGGGCAGGCTCATTACATTAAAAAAAAAAGATATGGGAATACCCATAACAAAAAAATCAAATAAATAATTGAGCGTGAGAGCCAAATGAATCGAAAGATTCATGTTTGGTTCGGGAAGAGATCATGAAAGTTGTGAAATTAATGGTAAGATAATCTACTTTCATTAAATGATTTATTAGATAATCGAAAACAGAGGATCTTGAGTACTATTCGAAATTCGGAAGAATTACGTAGAGGGGCCATTGAGCAGCTCGAAAAAGCCCGGGTTCGCTTACAGAAAGTCGAACTGGAAGCAGATGAGTATCGAATGAATGGATACTCTGAGATAGAACGAGAAAAAGAAAATTTGATTAAAGCTACTTGTGATAGTTTGGAACGATTAGAAAATTACAAAAATGAAACCCTTCATTTTGAACAACAAAGAGCGATAAATCAAGTCCGACAACGAGTTTTCCAACAAGCCTTACAAGGAGCTCTAGGAACTCTGAATAGTTGTTTGAATACCGAGTTACATTTCCGTACGATCCGTGCTAATATTGGCATTCTTGGGGCCATGGAAGAAATAACTGATTAGCCCTTCCACTTTTACTTTAGTTTACAATTTAGGCATTATTTTTTTACCTTTGCTTTCGAAAAAGAATAAAGAAACACTAATGGTAACCCTTCGAGCCGACGAAATTAGTAATATTATCCGTGAACGTATTGAACAATATAATAGAGAAGTAAAGATTGTGAATACCGGTACCGTACTTCAAGTAGGCGACGGCATTGCTCGTATTCATGGTCTTGATGAAGTAATGGCAGGTGAATTAGTAGAATTTGAAGAGGGTACAATAGGCATTGCTCTGAACTTGGAATCCAATAATGTTGGCGTTGTATTAATGGGTGATGGTTTGATGATACAAGAGGGAAGTTCTGTAAAAGCAACAGGAAGAATTGCTCAGATACCTGTGAGTGAGGCTTATTTGGGTCGTGTTATAAATGCTTTGGCTACACCTATTGATGGGAGAGGGGAAATTTCAGCTTATGAATCTCGGTTAATTGAATCCCCTGCCCCTGGTATTATTTTGAGACGTTCTGTATATGAGCCCCTTCAAACAGGGCTTATTGCTATTGATTCGATGATTCCTATAGGACGCGGTCAACGAGAATTAATTATTGGGGACAGACAGACCGGCAAAACAGCAGTAGCCACAGATACGATTCTCAATCAAAAAGGGCAAAATGTAATATGTGTTTATGTAGCTATCGGTCAAAAAGCATCCTCTGTGGCTCAGGTAGTGACTACTTTCCAGGAGCGAGGGGCCATGGAATACACTATTGTCGTAGCTGAAACGGCGGATTCACCTGCTACATTACAATACCTCGCTCCTTATACGGGAG